CATACAATAACTGTCCTAGTTCTACCGTATCTTTTGTTTCATTTCTTCTGGAACAATCACAAAAACTTTTTGGATTATGGATCTACTACCAGAAATTCAATGCGTAATCTCAGCATTCAATGTGTATTCCTGAATAATCTAATTTTTCAATTATTCAACCATTTCATTTTACCAAGTTCAACGTTAGCCAGATTAGTCAACATTTATATGTTTCGATGCAACAACAAGATGTTATTTGTAACAAGTAGTTTTGTTGGTTGGTTAATTGGTCACATTTTATTCATGAAATGGGTTGGATTGGTATTATTCTGGATACGGCAAAATCATTCTATTCGATCTAATAAGTACCTTGTGTCAGAATTGAGAAATTCTATGGCTCGAATTTTTAGTATTCTCTTATTTATCACCTGTGTCTACTATTTAGGCAGAATGCCGTCGCCTATTGTCACTAAGAAACTGAAACAAACCTCAGAAACAGAAGAAAGGGGAGAAAGTGAGGAAGAAAGCGATGTAGAAACAACTTCCGAAACGAAGGAGACTAAACAGGAACAAGAGGGATCCACCGAAGAAGACCCTTCCCTTTATTCGGAAGAAAAGGAGGATCTGGACAAAATAGATGAAACAGAAGAGATCCGAGTGAATGGAAAGGAAAAAACAAAGGATGAATTCCACTTTCAATTTAAAGAGACATCCTATAAAGATAGCCCAGTTTACGAAGATTCTTATCTTGATACCTATCAAGATAATTGGGAATTGAGAAGACTTAAAGAAGATAAAAATGAAAAGGCTTATTTCTGGTTTGAAAAACCTTTTGTTACTTTTCTTTAAAAAAATCTTTAAAAAATAGAATCCTTAAATTTAACTAAAAACAAATATAAAAATTAATAAAAAAAGTGATACATAAAATAAATACAAGAATAGATAAGACGAAATTCGTCCACCTCCCATATATTTAATCCCTTCCCCTATAAAAAAACTTACAACACCAACTCCATTTGTAATTCCATCAATTATACGTCTATCAAAAAACTGAGTTAGTTCAGTTAATCCTCTTATACCTATAGTAAAAACCCTAGTATAAAAAATATCTATATAACCACGATTATATGACCAATTATATATTACATTTTTTATTTGGTCCAAGAAAGTTCTTTTAAGAGCCCCTTTGACAAAAAAATTGATTAAATCCAAATTTTGGAAAAAAGAATAAGCAGACCCATATAAAATATATGCTATGAATAGTCCGAAACTTGCTATACTTACTGAAAGAAGTGCATTTGTAAAAAATTCAGATGAATTTACCGAATAAATCGAAGTTGGATAGAGAAAATTTGTTGATGGGGTTAACCATTTCGATAATATATCAAAATCAATTATTCCTTCATCAAAATGAATTCCTATGGATCCAACGAACAAAGTAAATATTACTAATATAATAAGAGGAAATAACATAGTATTGTCCGATTCGTGAGGATACATGGAAGTTTTTTTATTTCCAAAGTAAGTACTAAAGTTTCCTATCCTATTTCTTACATTATTATCAATTTTCGATGTATCTTTTGAAAAAAAAGAGACCCTATTACTCATTGTTGATAAAAGTAAATTTCTATTGACTCCCTGGGGTCTTTCTTTTCCCCATAAAGATATTGAATATAACGAACTATTTTTAGTGCTACTATAATTTTGAAAATGAACACGCAAATGCCCATCAAAGGTAAGTAAATAGACCCGAAACATATAAAATGCGGTTAATCCCGTTGTGAAAAAAGCTATTATTGCAAAAATTGGAGAATACAACCAACTATCATTAAGAATTTCATCTTTGGACCAAAAACAAGCAAGAGGTGGAATACCACAAAGAGAAAGTGTACCCAATAAAAAAGTAGTTTTTGTAATTGGAACATATCTTCTTAAACCACCCATAAGAACCATATTCTGACTTTTTTCTGGTGAATATCCAACAATAGGTTCCATTGAATGAATAATGGATCCGGATCCCAAAAACAATAAAGCTTTAGAATATGCATGAGTGATCAAATGGAATAAAGCAGCTCGATAAGAACCTATACCTAGAGCTAACATAATATAACCCAGTTGAGACATTGTAGAATAGGCTAAGCTTCTTTTAATGTCTCTTTGAGCAAGAGCTAAAGTAGCCCCTAAAAATAGTGTTATTACACCTATTAAAGAAATGAAATTCATTATATAAGGTATAGCTATGAAAAGAGGAAGAAGGCGAGCTACAAGAAAAATGCCTGCTGCTACCATAGTAGCAGCATGTATAAGAGCCGAAATAGGAGTGGGACCTTCCATGGCATCAGGTAACCATACGTGAAGAGGAAATTGTGCGGATTTCGCAACTGCACCGACAAATAATAAAGAAGCACATAAAGTAACAAATAAAGAATTGACCCCATTATTATGGATTAAGTTTTTAGATATTTCGAACAAATCTCGAAATTCGAAACTACCAGTTATCCAATAAAAACCTAATATTCCTAACAATAAACCAAAATCCCCTACACGATTAGTTACAAAAGCTTTTTGACAAGCACTTGCTGCAGTTGGCCGTGTGAACCAAAACCCTATTAATAAATAGGAACACATTCCCACCAGTTCCCAAAAAATATAAATTTGTATCAAATTGGAACTAGTAACCAATCCCAACATAGAAGTATTGAAAAAACTCATATAAGCAAAAAATCGCAAATATCCTTGATCGTGAGACATATAATTGTCACTATAAATAAGAACCATGATTCCAACCGTAGTAATTAGTATTGACATAATAGAAGTAAGTGGATCAATCAAGTATCCGAACTCTAAGGAAAGATCATTATTGATGGTCCAAGACCATAGATATTGATAGATAAAACTTCCATTTATTTGTTGAATAGATAGATTGGCCGAAAATACCATAGCTATACTTAAGAGTAAAACACTAGGAAAAGCCCACATGCGACGAATTTTTTTTGTTGCTGTTGGAATAAGTAAGAGTCCAACTCCTATTGACATAGTAACAGGAAGTGGAAGAAAAGGTATTATCCATGCATATTGATATGTATGTTCCATAAAAAACGAAATGAAACTTTTTTTCTTATAATTGCTAATTGTTTCCGATTCACCAATTCTTATCTCTTTCGAGAAAAAAAAAAAACAATACTAAAAGAAATCACCAAAAAAAGACCTAAATTTTCTAGTTCATTTTTTTAGAGTGGAATAATTACCTAACTTATTATGTAATAAATTGATTGGATTCCATTCCAATTCAATAAAGAAAACTTATCTTTATCGGAAATATTATGATACTCCCGACTTCGTAGAGAACTGAAATAAAAAAAATTAATGTTACTGATTAATGTTACTTAAGTAATGGAATGTCTTGTTTAACAGATCAACGACTAGTTTAGTTCTAAATTTTCATTTAAATTATGGGCATAGCGCTCTAAATTTAATCCATTTTTCTTTTATCCTATTTTTTTCCTTCGTATATATTATATTTATATATGTTATGTGTGATGTGCACGTAACTAACGTATAAACATATATATCATGTATACATGTACATATAAATATATTTGTATTATATATATTTGTATGTTAAGGTAAAATAAATGTATATTAAATAAAAAGTATATTTTAAATAAAATTATCGACATACATAGAAATCTACATACATAGAATAAGTCTAGAAAATATAGAATAAGTCTAGAAAAAAGAAATTAAGTATAGATAATGACTAAAAAGAAGATCTATTTTGAACAATACATGTCTTTCACATACAACGATAAAAATAAGTAACCTTTTTTTTTGAATGGCAGTTCCAAAAAAGCGTACTTCTATGTCAAAAAAACGTATTCGTAGAAATATTTGGAAGAAAAAGGGATCGTTAGCTGCAGTAAAAGCTTTTTCTTTAGCGAAATCGGTTTCCACTGGGCATTCAAAAAGTTTTTTTGTGCGACAAACAAATACTAAAGCCTTGGAATAATCTCAATTGACATAGCCCCAAAACAAAAACTTCATTTTAAAAAAGATGAATGATTTACATTAACTGATATGTTTTTCTATATTAAATTCCTCAATATTTGTTAGAACGAGCTGCTGTAATATATAGAATAAGAGTTTTTGTATACTGGGTTCGAAGTATTTTTTTCCTATCAATGAACTTTTCACAATAGAATAACAATAGAATAAAAGAATCTTTTTCTATTTTTCTATTGTGAAAAGTACAGTACAATTGCGATAGAGATTCAAACTTTTTTCTTATATGCCTATCCAAAAATTTTAAATGACGAGTATTAATACTTTATCATTATACTCTTTTCATTATACTAAGGTATGGAAATCATTATAAAAATAAATAATTGTTTATATTTAGTGATGAAATTATGATAGATATGAACTCCTAGTTATTTGATTTTGTTCGTTGAAAAATTTGATCTTTTTCATTTTGAATCCATGAAATCCAGATAAATGAAAAACAAATCATCAAAAACAAGAAAAAATAGAAAAAAAAAGTAAAATTCTGAGTTTTATACCTCAATTGGGAAAAAACTATTGAGTTCCAACTGTTTCGAGAGAATTTAGTTTCTAGTACGTGAAAGTTTATTGTTAAAAAACCCGTAACGATAATACCGAAGTATTATTGACGATTCAAATATGAATTTAAATGATTCTTTATCTATCGATTCTACTATATTCCTGAATTATATGGAATTGTTGAATCTCGACGATTAAACATGAATTGACTATTATTATTTCAAGTAAGCCGCCATGGTGAAATCGGTAGACACGCTGCTCTTAGGAAGCAGTGCTAAAGCATCTCGGTTCGAGTCCGAGTGGCGGCATTCTCTAAAAGAGATACAATAGATTTTAAAATGTATTCAATTCCCGATTTCCAATTCTGTAATGGGACTTTCTTTTATGATATTTGCGACTTTAGAACATATATTAAGTCATATTTCTTTTTCGATCATTTTAATTGTGATTCCGATTCATTT